CTGCGACCGAGGAAAGAAAGCGCCTTTCAAGTAATAAATAAAAAAATGGGCGCGGGTTTGGTTTTGTTATTCGATCGCCTTTCGTGGACTTGAAGTTGAGCAAAGCGGTTCACAACCACAAGAAGAAGTAGGAATTGCATCTCCGGTAGTAAAGGTTGGAAGCCCTTTTCTCCAGTCGCGTGCCTTTTGTTGATGTGCGAAAGCGTGCTTCCGTTTGTTGGTCTTCGAGCTCAATCAATAAGGATCTTTTCTTGAGTCTGCCCTTGGTCCAAAAGGATTGAAACCCTAGCCTGCAGTTTTTAACTTAATATCCCGTCGGGTTCGCCGATTCAAGTGGTACGTGGGTCAGGTTCATCAGACGTGTTTCAGACGTTTGAGTCCGCTTGTTCTTCTTTGTACTTCGACGTTGCGATATGTTGCCCCCCCACCCAAGGGTTCTTTTGCTTTTGTGTCCGTGCTCGCGCATTTATTTATATAAGTAGAGATTTGCCTACGGATCCTTCGTTCCCTTTGTTCTTGACCCATGAGTAAAGATAGCCCTTCATTTCTTACCGCTCCATACGTGGTGCCGGTTGCTGATTGGCCCCATTTTGGATTGTCCCAGCTAGGGTAAAAGTCCTAGTCAAGACTCAGGCGACTAGCTCTTCCGGCTCTTTCTCGCTTGCTGCTGTTAGTAGTAGCTCTCTCCGAGCTCTGCTGTTAATAACTAATAAATAGGGGTGGTTCGGGTTGTTGTTAGGTAGGCTATGGATAGCTGCCCTGTACTGAAAGTTGAGATAAAGGTACCCCAGGATCTATTAATATAATAAAAGACCTCGGCTAAGAGGGCCCCAGGACTACCTAATTGAGTCTATTGAGAGACCACACCCTACGCTTTCTTTCTCCAGCAGCTAATGAAAAAAGGCGGGTTGGTTGGGCTTTGGTTAGTATAGACCTAGCAGGGCCTTTCCTGTACTTCCCGCTCAATAAAGAAGGCTGCTTGTTCATTTTTTCTTGTCCCCAAGGCCAAGGGTCCGCCCTTTCTACCCCACGGGATCTAGTTTGCTCACGTGAATAAGCAGGATCGCCTAAGAGTGCTCCTAGTTCTTAAGGGTAGGTAGCATCCCCTTTCCTGGGGATGGGTCTCCCTCTCTTAGTAGGAGGTTGACTATGTCCACAACTAATTGTGTAATATAAATAATAGGTTGTGAGCCACCCTCGACGTTTTGGATTTATTCCTAGGTGCAGGCCTGTCCTTCTTCTTATTGTAGTTTATTGAATAAGGCTTCTTCTTTGTTCTTGTTCTTTCGTAAATCGCGTCTTTTTAAGCTCAAAATGATTCGATTTTTTTCTGAGTCTACGGAGAAATATCGGTCTTTAGGCGAAAATCCCGGGTTTTCTAAAACCTTCTCGTGATGATATCACTCCACGGAGGGAAAAGGTTTGTTAATTCATTCAAAAGACGGGGTTTCCTAGCTCATATAGTGGAAAGTCCCCTTCCCACATCGATCCGGAAGAATGATGAAACCTGCCTTTCCCAATCCTCTATCGAAGGAAGCCCTCCGAGGGGGAAAGAGGTGGCTAACTTTCCTTGCCCCAGGGAGCTTCTTTGTTTATGTCACTAAGTGGGCAGGTCTCTGGAGTGTGCTTCTATCGCCCGAGCAAGAGAGATAGATAGAAAGTGTGACAGAAAGTTTGTCAGGGGCGGTAGTGCGGTGGTGCGGATGCACTGAGCGACGGAAGCAAAGAAAGAAAGAAGAAAGCAACAAAGCCAGACAGCAAGAAAGAGAGTGGGGCAGTCCTTCCTTTGCCATTACTTCAGTTAAGTGCACGCCTTCCGGTAAAGGTAGTCCGGGGAATGCCATCAAGCAAGCAATTCAGTCTTTCCTTCAGCCATCAAGGAAGAAAGCAGAAAGTTCAGTCTTTTCAGGTGAATGGGCGAGTTCCGGGAAAGAAAGAAGCCCGCCCGAACCCAACGAGTGAATGCTATGAATCTTCCCTTCACTCGTTTCCAGGAAAAAACCTTGACTGACCTGGAAAAACCTTTGTAGTAGGGTGGGTCGCGCTATCAGGAAGCTATCCCTGCCTTTCAAACCTAAACGGGCAAGTCATCCCACGGCCGAGGTTTCCAGGTTAAGCTCTAGCTGGATGATCACTGGAGAAGTTGCCCGTGGAATAGAAGTTTGCGGGTCCGTCCTTACCCCTCTTCATATCCTAAATATCGAGTACCTAAAGGCCCTTTCCGACCGACCTCTTTTCTAGGTTTCCGGCCCCTATTCCTCAAATCTTCCTCAAAAGAGAGGTTCCTCCTCTATCCCTTCAACCTTCTCGGGAGCCCCATAAGCGCTTTTACCTTTCCTGGAGCCCTATTCCATCAATGAAACAATTTGTTATTACGTATCTAAGGAACTCGACCCCAACTCATCTATCCATTGAACCTCCAAAAGCAGGATTTTCCTGTCTTCTCTTCCCAATGGGAGGAAGAACCCTGATAGGAGCATCTGTAGCGGCATCAGTAACG